AGGTGGTAAGATAATGTCTTGAGCAGTTACATATCCAGGACCCTTGACACAAATAGACGCGTTACGAGTTCCATACAGATTACTTTTCAAGACAATTTCTTTCAAATTCATTAAAATTTCATGTACGGATTCTTGAATACCTACTATGGTAGAATATTCATGTGGTATTTTCTCAGATTTTGCGCGTGTGATACATGTACCTTCTATTTCTCCGAGCAAAGCTCTTCGCATTGCAATGCCTATTGTATCGGCTTGACCTTTCATAAGTGGGGCCAGAATAAAGCGTCCATAATAAAGACGCTTACTGTCTGCTCTTGATTCAACACACTTCCACTGTAGTGTCCGAGTAGATACTGTTACTTTCTCTCGAACCATAGTATATTATTTGATCAAATCATTGAATTATTTATTTCTCTTGAAATCTCTTCAATGTTTATTTTTACACACGTCTTTTTTTAGGAGGCCTACAGCCATTATGTGGCATAGGAGTTACATCCCGTATGAAACTTAATAGTATACCACTTCTACGAATAGCTCTTAATGCCGCATCTCTTCCGAGACCCGGGCCTTTTATCATAACTTCTGCTCGTTGCATACCTTGATCCACTACTGTCCGAATAGCATTTCCTGCTGCGGTTTGAGCGGCAAATGGTGTACCCCTTCTTGTACCCTTGAATCCACAAGCCCCGGCAGAGGACCAAGAAATTACTCGACCCCGTACATCTGTAACAGTCACAATGGTATTGTTGAAACTTGCTTGAACATGAATAACTCCCTTGGGGATTCTACGTGTATTCTTACGTGAACCAATACGTCTATTTCTACGCGAACCAATTTTTGGTATAGGTTTTGCCATATTTTATCATCTCATAAATATAAGTCAGAGATATATGGATATATCCATTTCATGTCAAAACAGATCCTTATTCTTTTTTTTTTTTTTATTTATTTGTACATCTGTACATCGGGTCTTTTAGATTTCGAGAGTCTTTTTGTTTTAGAAAGATTATCCTTGTCTTTGTTTATGTCTCGGGTTAGAACAAATTACTATAATTCGTCCCCGCCTACGGATCAATCGACATTTTTCACAAATTTTACGAACGGAGGCCCTTATTTTCATATTTGTCATTCCTTTTTTTAATTCCGAATCTACTTAATTGGAAGAAAATAAGTTTCTTGAAATTTTGAATTTCGAATTGTATCCTCACGAAAGAATGTTGAAATTGAAAAAACCGCCTAATCATTCAAGTCTTTGCTTTGGAGTCTCTAAATTATACGCCCTTTGGTTGAATCATAAGGACTTACCTCAATTTTTAGTCTATTTCCTGGTAGTATACGTATAAAACTACATGAAATCCTTTACGAAACAAAAACCAGAATAATTTTTTTGTTATCTAAACGAATCCGGAAGATACATACCATCGGTAAGTTGTTCAGTAATTAAACCCTCATGAATCCATTTTTGTTGTTTCATTCCAGGTAAAACCGCTTTGAAGTATCAACTAATGTAAGAGGGATAATATTATAAACTTGTCCTTTCTCTTTTTTCACAAATATGAACCGTGTCGGCTATTAGAAAGATTACCATATATAACACAAAACTTCTCCGCCGATTCCTTCTAGTCGAGCCTTTCGGTCTGTCATTATACCTCGAGAAGTAGAAAGAATTACAACCCCCATTCCGCCTAAAATTCTAGGAATTCGTTGATAGTTAGAATATATTCGTAGACCGGGTCGACTGATCCGTTTTAAATTTAAAACAGTTCTATATGGTCCTTTCCTATTTCTTCTATGTCGTAGGGTTAAAACCAAAAAATATTTATTGCTTTCTTGATGTTTTCTCACGTTTTCAATAAAACCTTCTTGTAAAAGGATTTTAACAATATTTTCAGTGATGTTAGTAGATGGTATTCGAACTGTTCTTTTTTTATTCATGTCAGCATTTCGTATAGAGGTTATTATGTCAGCAATAGTGTCTTTACTCATGATAAACTAAGATTTTTGTTTCCCCCGAATTTTGATATAATCAACATGCTCTTTTTCTTTTTTTCTGAATTTTTTAATATTTATGAATTCTTTATTTTTTTTTTTTTTTTATTTATGAATTATTAAAGATATATACGTGATAGATAAACAATTTACTAATTAATTAAATAAATTTAATCAATTTCATTCAAATACTATATTAAGGTCTTCCCCTATAATACTTCAGGTGCTAATGAAACTATTTTAGTGAAATTTAACTGTCTTAATTCCCGGGCGATCGCGCCGAAAATTCGGGTTCCTTTTGGATTTCCTTCTTGATCAATAACAACCGCAGCGTTGTCATCATATCGTATTATCATACCGTTGTCGCGTTTGAGTTCTTTACAAGTACGTACAATGACAGCTCGGACCACTTCTGATCTTTCTAGAGGTGTATTTGGTACTGCTTCCTTGATTACAGCAACAATAATGTCACCAATATGAGCATATCGTCGATTACTAGCTCCTATGATTCGAATACACATCAATTCTCGGGCCCCGCTGTTATCCGCTACATTCAAATGGGTTTGAGGTTGAATCATATCATTTTTTTATCGGTTTTTTCTTTTTCAAAGGTATAAATAAAAAAAAAGAAATATTATTTGTTCAAAACAAAAAAAGAAACCTGCAATTGTTTTTTTTTTTTCATCCCAAAAACCCCTTTCGTTTGTTTCTACATTCCTATCCAGAAAGAATGAATTGAGTTCGTATAGGCATTTTAGATGCCGCTATTGAAATAGCCCTTCTAGCTATATTTTCTGCTACTCCGCTCATTTCATAAAGTATTCTACCGGGTTTAACGACAGCTACCCAATATTCGGGAGATCCTTTCCCCGAACCCATACGTGTTTCTGTAGGTCTTACTGTAACAGGTTTGTCTGGAAATATGCGTACCCATATTTTTCCACCGCGGCGTGCATTTCGTGTCATTGCTCGCCTCCCTGCTTCTATTTGTCTAGATGTGATCCAAGCGGGTTCAAGCGCTTGAAGAGCATATCTACCGAAGCAAATACGATTACCTCGATAAGATATTCCTTTCATTCTTCCTCTGTGTTGTTTACGGAATCTGGTTCTTTTGGGGTTATAGTTGATGGTTGTTTAGCAATTTCATCCATCTCTACTACAGAACCGGACACGAGAGTTTCTTCTCATCCAGCTCCTCGCGAATTAAACAATTAAAAAAAATTAAACAAAAAAAAAATACACGGTTAATAATATATGGAATCGTGGGATTCTTTGAAATTTGATCTAATCGATTAGAAATTAGAAATTTTTTGTGTTTTAATATATAATTTAACACGTATTCTATTTATAGATAATGTCGTTTTGGTAGAACGCTATAATGAATCTTTCTTTTGTTTTTCCTTTTATTTCGAATCGACTAAAATTTAGAAATAAAAAAAAATTCGCGGGCGAATATTTACTCTTTCAACATTCAGTTGTAAGATTAGTCTATGACATGACCTCTCAGAATAAATGAATAGGTTTCTGGTTCGTTCCGCCATCCTACTTAATGAATCATTAGGATTCGTTTTCAATAGAATCTTATGCATTCACAGGTTCTGTCGTTCCCACCACTTCTCGATTAATGATTAGGTCTGAATTTTACAACGGAGCCTCCAATTAAATTTATTCTTGAGTCAACCTTCTCAGTCTTTATTGGCTCGGGGCTCTTGATTTTTTGTTCTATGCACGGATTTGTCTAATTATGGATCAATCAGTATTGATGCTTTATTACATTCCCTTTATATGAGATGACTCATAGACCTTACATATTGGAATTATATATCATTAATATTCTTTTTCTATCTTTCTCTCACCCTTCCATTTATCTGTATACTTTATATTGCTTTACAACCCATAATCAGATTTTTTTATGTTTGTTTATATAAAAAAGATTTCAGTTGCTACAATGATATGACTTATATATCATATCTTGACTGGTTCTTTCTATCCAGATAACACGAAGTGATGAGTTGGTTATTAGTTCTATAGTTATCAGTTTGTACTATGGGTTGTCCATTTTTTTGAATCCCAACCCTAAAAAAACCAACGAGTCACACACTAAGCATAGCAATTATATCAAATGATTAATCGAATTTTTATTCAACCTTATAGAATTGTTCTTTTTTTTTTTTTTATTATTTACCAGAAAAAGAATGAAAGAGTTTGCCATTTTTTGTTTTATTACCAGATATAACTAAATATAAGTCAAGTAAGTTCTTATTATTCCTCGTCTACAAATATCCAAATTTTGATGCCTAATACCCCATAGATAGTTCGAACTGCATAGGAACAATAATCAATTTTAGCTCGAATGGTTTGTAGAGGAACTCTACCTTCTCGGATCCATTCAACACGTGCAATTTCTTTTCCGTCGATACGCCCTGCAATTTGTACTTGAATCCCTTTTGTACCTGCCTGTTCAGTTAATTCAATAGCTTTTTTCATTGCTTTGCGAAATGAAACTCTATTCTTTAATTGTCCGGCTATAAATTCTGCAAGAATATTGGGGTGCCCGTAAGGATTTGCAATTCTTGTAATAGCAATGTTGAGTTTTCGGTTTACACAATTGAGTTCTTTTTGTACATGCGTCTGTAATTCTTCGATTCTTCGAGTCCTGTCTTCTATTAATAACTTGGGGAATCCCATATAGATTATGACCTGAATCAAATCGATTCTTTTTTGAATCTCTATACGTGCAATTCCCTCTACATTAGAGGATATTTTCATATTATTTTGCACATAATTTTTGATACAATCTCGTATTTTTTGATCTTCTTGTAGATCCTTTGAATAATTTTTTGGTTGTGCAAACCAAAGAGAATGATGACCTTGGGTTGCACCAAGTCTGAAACCAAGTGGATTTATTTTTTGTCCCATAATCCCCCACTACTATATATATCGTGAAACGTGACATCTGTCTGTATTTTTTTTTTATTCATTCGATTTTTTTTAAGCATAACATAATATAA